AAGAATAAACCTCAATTTCAAGAAATTGTATCTTCTACCAAGACATTCACCGAGGAAGCGGAAACCTTTTTGAAGGAAGCTATTCAGGAGCACACTAAACTATTTCTACTTGAGGAACAAGCATAAATTTATAACTCTAATTCTATTGTTAGAACAAGAGTTATTCTTGCGAATTATTTCTGATTCAAATCATTCAAAAAAGGGGTTTCTTGGTATCGCATCTTTTAAAATAGATGGAAAAAAATTGCGTCCAATAGGATTTGAACCTATACCAAAGGTTTAGAAGACCTCTGTCCTATCCATTAGACAATGGACGCTTTTCATTCCTATTTCATTCTTTCGCATTCTCCCTTTATCTTTTTTTTTGAGAAAAAGAAATGAAAATTTTTTTAGGTAAAAAAAAAGAATGCATATTCGAATGGATGATGCATATAGAATAAGGAATATGGGGCGGGTAGCGGGAATCGAACCCGCATCGTTAGCTTGGAAGGCTAGGGGTTATAGTCGACGTTAATTTATCATTCTTAACGTCTCTAATTCAAAACCGAACATGAAAATTTTGTTTCATTCGGCTCCTTTATGGAAAATTGATGTATTCCCAGAAACAAAAATTAGATCCATAACATCTATGTCAGCTTTTCTTATTAAAGACACCCAAAGCCACTCGCTTTCTAGATGATCCCTCTAGAGAAGGGGGATTCTATTATCCCAAATCCGTCTAATCTAGTTACTTCGTTCCCTATTTCCACTCGAGGGATCCTGAGGAAAAGAATTAAATTGAGTTTCCACCGAGCTAAAATAATATGCTGATGGTTCTAGTAAACCAAAACTACCATTTTCTAGCTATTTGGCTTTAATCTTAGCTTATACAAGACAAAAATTGAAGATCTAGTTACGATTGGAAATGCACTTATGTTTTTTATCTTCATCCATAGATCCTTTACTTATATTTATTAATTGGAAGATTTGATCCAATTTTTTTTTATTATGCTTCGTGACTCTATAACCCTTTTATTCAATTTCAATTGAACTTTGGATACAAATCGTGAGAATTTCTATTTTTCCTCAAATATGCTATTGAGGGGAAAAGGATTAAACTCTTTTTAGGAAATAAAGTTTTTTTTTGATCGGAATATGAAAAACCCGAAAGACCCCTTAACTTTTTAAGTTATTAATTGAACGAATCACACTTTTACCACTAAACTATACCCGCTTCATATTCATTATTATATATGAATATACCTTTTGTCGAACAAAGGAATGAGATGCTATCTTAATAGCATCAGACTCATTAAAACTTGAGCGTTGACACTTCATCCTCCCCGACCAGGGGAGGGGTACTTGAAGTCGAAGTACAGAAAGTTTTTTAAAATAACCAAATTCTAATAAAGTTAGAATAAAGCAAAAAGTATCATTTTTCACTTGTTATAAGTCATTACTGACAGTCCAAAATTGAAGGAATTATTGAAGCTGGGCTATAACCACGCCGAATTCCTCATTTTTTTTTACTTGCCCTTCAACTGACCCATTTTTGAATTTGAACTCAGATTAATTGGATCTTAAATGTTCAATGTCCCTTGAACAAATAAAAGAGTTATGTTATATATGTTATAACATATGTGTGTTTCATTTTTTATATTATATTATTTAATATCTGTATGTGCTTTTTTCCAGTTAAATAATTAACTAAATTGAGAAAAAAGACTCAAAATTCAAAATACTACTTAAAGTCAAAATACTACTTAATACTAATTAATAAATACTAAACTAAAAAAAAAAATTATTAATTTGAATATTCTTTCATTTTCATATTTTATAGTATATTTTATAGTATTTTCTATAGTATTATATTACTAATACTAAGAAATTACACTTGGAATGGAGATAAAAATTGTCTTTATTGTTACTTCAATAACTTCAATAACAAGTATCTTTGATTTGATATAATAAAAACAAAAAATGAAATCATTTGATCTATGAAATGATTGATTCATCAGAAGTAATGTAATAACCCGGCCTGGTTAAGTACTGGCCGGGGGAATGGACTTTTCTTACAAAATGAAAATCAAGGAAGTAAGGCTTTTCAATTTAAATCTTTTTTACTTCGCCTGTCACACCACATAAAAAATTTTCAATTTGAATTGGGAGAGATGGCTGAGTGGACTAAAGCGACAGATTGCTAATCCGTTGTACGAGTTATTTGTACCGAGGGTTCGAATCCCTCTCTCTCCGCTCCCCTCGATCGCTTCAGACTTTCAAAATCTTTTTTTTTTTATTCCTCACGTCCAGGATTACGGCCCGGATCATTAGATAAGAATCCAAAGATGAAGAGAGAAACAAAAAATATGACTACTGTGTAAACAAAGAGTTTGAGAGTAAGCATTACACAATCTCCAAGATTTTTTTTTGAAAAGGGAAATAGATTGCCTATTTTTTATCACATACACTATGTTGACATAGTGCCCAAAAAAGAAACCAAAAAGAAAATGAAGTCTTTTCTTGAAAAAGATAATTTTTACTAATTTTTTGTTTTTGTAATGTAATAATAATAAGAAAAGCAAGATTCTGATTCCTTCATTACCAAAAATTTTTGGTATTTTTGGTCATATCCATTATTGGGTATTGTGGGGTCTTTAGAAAGTCCTTGTTTACTGGAAGGTCAGAACGAGGAAATAAGTTGATCAAAATTTATCACCGTGCGATTATTCAATATAATACAAGAACAAGAATTTCTATTTTCGAATGGAGGGTTCATAATGTAAAATTTATAAGATCTTATAAATTTTTAGAAAATTTGTTTCGTATAAATCATGAATTTTTCGGAGCATTAAAGATTTTATCGAAAACTTACAGCAGCTTGCCAAACAAAGGCTAAGAGCAAAAATAGTACAGGTATGACAGGCATAACATCTACGATAGGATTGAAAAAGGCATAAGCCTCGGGCAATTTGCCGAAGAAAAAACTACTCGAAGAAAGGGTAGAATTAAGACAGATACAGATTAAACTAAAGATATTAAGCATAACAAACATTTCATTCTTGTAGATTAGAAAATTAGATTTTGATTGAGTTCTTTTTATGAGGGAAAAATTAAAAGGTAGGTCAAAAAACCTTCTTGTTCTTCGAACGCTCTCAAATCAAAAATCTTCCCTTTCATTCTCAAATGAGAATACAAGGAATTTTAGTTTCATACAATATCTTAATTTAATTTTATGGAATGATCAATCATTTTTTTCTATATTTTCATGTGTTGAATCCTAGCAGTAATATATTTCATATATATTTGAATTGGGATTGACGAACAACTAATACGAATATTAGTCTTTATTAGTATCAAAGAGAAATTCGAAATCGAAATGGGGCGTGGCCAAGTGGTAAGGCAACGGGTTTTGGTCCCGTTATTCGGAGGTTCGAATCCTTCCGTCCCAGAGCGTCTACATGAGAAAGGAAAGATTCTTCTCTTTAACAAATTTATCTTTAAGTTTGGAAATTTTTTTCTTTAATCTTGGATATAGTGTCACCTTTTGTTCTGATTTTTCTATAAAAATAAAACTTTTTTCATTTAGTTTTTCACAAATGCGATTGAGTGTACGGGTAGAAATAAAGATATTTCATTGAATTCTAAATTCAAAACAATTTTTGGGTATATCATTAAGAGACTACTATTTTAATAGTCATATTGAAGTAAGTTACTTAGGAAAACTCTTTTTTCCATGAAATCCGAATTCTCGTATTATGTAATTCATTATGGAATTCTGAATTGAAAGAGAAAAAAAGATCCTTTTCTATTTCATACTCATGAAAACCAAAATTTTTTTTTTTTATGAACCTGGGTACTCGAAGAAATTTGAAAAATCCATATTATAAATATAGAGAAACTTATGACTTTTTCGAGTTATTGGAATAGCTTATATTTTGTTAATAACTGATTTTATTCCGGAATTGCAAAATCCATAGGGCCTTTCTTTTTAGATTTAGAGTTTATTTGTTCGAGAAGAATTTTTCCGTAATTTAACATAACATCCCGTGTTGAAGATTTTAATTAGATTTAAGGAAATGGATTCACTTTTCTTTTTTCTTTTTTAGAAATTTCTTTCACCCCATAGGATAGAGGGGCGAAATAACTTAAATCCTTTATAATATAAGACTTTTTTCCAGATAATTATTTACCTTTCCCTAGATACATACATAAAAATTGTATCATTGAGCCAATGACTATTCATGATTCCATATTGAATCAATTGCATACCGTTTCAAAATAAAATTTAAAATGAGAGGAGTGTTATGGTAAAACTTCGTTTAAAACGATGTGGTAGAAAGCAACGTGCGACTTGAAGGACATAATTCACTGTGGATTCTTACATCCGCCATTTTCTATAGGAATGAAGATGCTCTTGAATCGACATAGTTTGTTCTGTTCCTATTAGGAACCCAATTTGTATTGGGTTGGTAAATAGGAATAGTACATGATGGAGCTCGAGCAAAACGTATTGATTCATTTATCGGGGGGGCGAATCTAGGGTTAGTAACAATTAATAAATTAGACTACTTTGTTAAGTATATCCTCAATATAGAAATTAAAATTTTTAATTGCAGGATTCAAATCCCAACAAGTTTGAAATAAAATAAATAACATTTTTTATATTACATTACAAGGGAAAAAATCGTTCATATTATCTTTCCATAGAAGGAAATAACAAAAAACAAAAGGTATGTTGCTGCCGTTTTGAAAAAGGGGATAAGGATCACCGAAGTAATGTCTAAACCTAATGATTTTTATTTTTAAAAGTAAAGAGAAAGAATTCCGGAACAAGGAAACACTATTTTCAATTGTATCAATATTTTTTTTTAGTATAATGATAATGATGGAGACTAAAAAAAGATTCGAGACGAAACAAACAAAAGAGGTTAGAGACGACTCAAGAAATGCCTAAGGATTTACTTTCGGACTTTTTCAGAATTACCCAACTTGAGTTATGAGTACGAATGATATTTCTTTTTTTTTTCTTTTTTTATGTAAGTAAGAACAGAAAAACTTAAATCATAGTCTAAGTCATAAATTTTTTTATATATTTTACATTATATACAGAAATATTAGAATCATTTTTTCTCGAGCCGTATGAGGAGAAAACCTCTTATACGTTTCTAGGGGGGGTTATTTATCTATATCTATCCCAATGAGCGATCTATCAAATCGTTGCAATTGATGTTCGATCCCGACGAGAAGGAAGAGATCTTCGAAAGGTGGGTTTTTATGATCCAATGAAAAATCAAACTTATTTAAACGTTCCTGCTATTCGTTATTTCCTTGAAAAAGGTGCTCAACCTACAGGAACTGTTCATTATATTTTAAGAAAAGCAGAATTTTTATTTTAAAAGAATTCATAAAATAAATAAAAAAATTAGAAAAAAGAAAGGTAACTAGTATAAATTTGTGTGGTAATTATTTATTCACAATTGCTCTTTTCTTGTTCTATATGATGTTTTATATTTACCATATTTCTTGTTGTGCCAATCCAACACAAATCCTTATTTTATGTAATTTTTTTTTATTTCATTTTTTTATCAACAATTTATTCATATTGACAATGGTGTGTCGAACAAATATAATTCGATCGTAGATAAATAGATCTGTTTATTTCGATCCTTATTTATTTATGGGTTTTTTCTTTACTTCATTCAAATTATGGGTTTGCCAAATTTACTATTTGTTATATAAGATATATTTTTTTAACGAAAATCAAAAATTTTTTCTATTTTCTAAAAAAGGGGGGCGGTCTTTAAATGTAAATTTTTACATTTTTTTTATCTGTCTTTAATTTAATCCAATCCACTTTGCTATTTTGTTTAATTGATCATCTAATCTTTCCTTTATATTTCTTTTGAATTCAAAATTCAATGTTTTTACGTAGTTGTATAGTTCAATTCTATTTTTTCCACTTGTATATACATATTTATCTGGGTTGCTAACTCAATGGTAGAGTACTCGGCTTTTAAGTGCGATTATGGTTTTTTACACATTTGAATGAAGTAACGAATTCGTCCAGACTTTTGGTAGAGTCTATAAGACCACGACTGATCCTGAAAGGTAATGGATGGAAAAAACCGCATGTCGTAATAAAATAAAATAATAAGAAAAAATGGAATTGAATTTTCATTTTTGAATTTCTTATTATATTCTTTCTTATTTTTTATTTATTTTAAGAAATTCACAGTTAGAGTTTGGTCTAGTAAATAAATGGATAGAGCTCTATGGCTCTAATTCTGGTAAAAAAAAAAAAAAAGCAACGAGCTTTTATTCTTAATTTGAATAATTTCCCGATCTAATTAAACGTTAAAAATAACTTAGTGCCTGATGTGGGGAAGGGGTCTCCTGTAAATGGACCTTTGATTCTTTTTTTTAAGAATCAAAAAAAATCCTACCTATTTTCTATTATGGATTGGAAACTAATGTGTAGAAGAAACAGTATACTGACAAAAAAAATTTCCAAAGTCAAAAGAGCGATCGGGTTGCAAAAATAAAAGATTTTTTATCCTCTGATAATTTATTTAATAGTTTAATAGAACGAAGATAAACCTATTGGATAGTAGAAGGGGAGAGGAAAAAGATCTGTTGATTGGACTCTGTATTTCCGGGGTATATATTTTTTTCATACATGATACATACTCTGTTCTGACCGTATTGCACTATGTATAATTTGATAATACAAGAAATACCTATTGTTTCTGGTTCAAGTAGAAATTGAAGTCAATGGAAGAATTACAAGAATATTTAGAAAAAGGTAGATCTTGGCAACAATATTTCCTATATCCGTTACTCTTTCAGGAGTATATTTATGCACTTGCTCATGATCATGGTTTAAATGGTTTGATTTTTTATGAACCCATAGAAGTTTTTGGTTATGATAATAAATCTAGTTTATCACTTGTAAAACGTTTAATTACTCGAATCTATCAAAAGAATTCTTTAATTTCTTCGGTTAATTATTCTAACCAAAATTTATTTATTGGTCACACTCACAACATTTTTTTTTATTCTCATTTTTATTCTCAAATTATATCAGAAAGTTTTGCAATTATTGTGGAAATTCCATTTTCCTTGCGATTAGTATCTTATTTAGAAAAAAAAGAAATACCAAAATATCATAATTTACGATCAATTCATTCAATTTTTCCTTTTTTAGAGGATAAATTTTTGCATTTAAATTATGTTTTAGATATACTAATACCTCATCCCATCCATATGGAAATCTTGGTTCAAATCCTTCAGTGCGGGATTCAAGATGTTCCCTTTTTACACTTATTGCAATTCTTTCTTCACGAATATCATAATTGGAATAATCTCTCCATTACTCAGAAGAAATCTATTTATGTTTTTTCGAAAGAAAATAAAAGATTTTTTTGGTTCCTATATAATTCTTATGTATTTGAGTGCGAAATTTTATTAGTGCTTATTCGTAAACAATCCTCTTATTTACGATTAACTTCTTTTAGAACTTTT